ATGGCAGTTCCAAAAAAACGTACTTCTATGTCAAAAAAACGTATTCGTAGAAATATTTGGAAGAAAAAAGGATATTTAGTTGCAGTAAAAACTTTTTCTTTAGCGAAATCGGTTTCCACCGGGCATTCAAAAAGTTTTTTTGTGCGACAAACAAATAATAAAGTCTTAGAATAATCTCAATTGATATAGCCTAAAGAACCCAAAATTTTGTAAGATTAATGTTAACTAATGTATTTTTCTGTATTAAATTTCTCAATAATACTTAGAACTCACTGCTGTGATATATAGAATAAGAGTTTTTTGTATATTGGGTTCTAAGTATTATTTTTTTCCCTATCACAATTGTACTTTTCACAATTGAAAAGTACAATTGTGATAGAGATTGAAACTCTTTTGTTATATGCCTATCCCAAAACTTAATTGGTTTTGTAAATGGTATTATAAATTATATGCGCAATAAAGAATATTAATACTTTAATTTAAATATACTAAGGTATCGAAATCATTATAAAAATAACAAATTATTTGTATTTAATGATGAAATTGTGATAGATATGAAATCCTAGTTATTTGATTTTGTTCATTGAAAAAAAAACTCAATCTTTTTCATTTGAATCCATGAAATCGGATAAATGAAAAACAAATCATAAAAAAATTGAGAAAAAAAGACAATTCTTAGTTTTATACCTCAACCGAGAAAAAACTATGGAGTTCCAACTGTTTGGAGAAAACTTAGTTTCTAGTACATGAAAGTTGATTGTTAAAAAACCCACGACGATACTACCTAGGTAGATATTTTATTGAAGATTCAAATATTTAAACCACAAACCAGTCTTTATTCATTGATTCTAATTAATGTTTCCTAAACTATATTGAATCCTTGAATCTCGACGATTCAACATGAATTGACTATTATTATTTCAAGTAAGCCGCCGTGGTGAAATCGGTAGACACGCTGCTCTTAGGAAGCAGTGCTAAAGCATCTCGGTTCGAGTCCGAGTGGCGGCATCTTCTAAAAGAGATACAATAGATCCTAAAATGTATTCAATTCGCGATTTCCAATTCTGTAATGGGACCCCTTTTATGATATTTGTGACTTTAGAACATATATTAACTCATATCTCTTTTTCGATCATTTCAATTGTGATTATGATTCATTTGATGACCTTATTAGTCCACAAAATTGTAGGATTACGTGATTCATCAGAAAAAGGGATGATAGCTACCTTTTTCTCTATAACAGGATTATTAATTTCTCGTTGGATTTCTTCGGGACATTTTCCATTAAGTAATTTATACGAGTCATTAATCTTCCTTTCGTGTAGTTTCTTCATTATTCATATGATTCCCAAGATACGTAACCTTAAAAACGATTTAAGCACAATAATTGCACCAAGTACCATTTTTACTCAAGGCTTTGCCATGTCGGGTCTTTCAACTGAAATGCATCAATCCACAATATTAGTACCTGCTCTACAATCTCAGTGGTTAATGATGCACGTAAGTATGATGTTATTGAGCTATGCAGCTCTTTTATGCGGATCATTATTATCAGTCGCTCTTCTAGTCATTACATTTCGAAAAAACATCAAAATTTTTTGTAAAAGCAATAATTTATTAATTAAGTCATTTTTCTTTGGTGAGATTGAATATTTGAATGAAAAAAGAAGTGTTTTTAAAAACACTTCTTTTCCTTCATTTCAAAATTATTACAAATATCAATTAACTGAGCGTTTGGATTATTGGAGTTATCGTGTCATTAGTCTAGGGTTTACCTTTTTAACCATAGGTATTCTTTGTGGAGCAGTATGGGCTAATGAGGCATGGGGATCCTATTGGAATTGGGACCCCAAGGAAACTTGGGCATTTATTACTTGGACCATATTCGCGATTTATTTACATACTAGAACAAATATAAATTGGAAAGGTACGAATTCGGCACTTGTAGCTTCTATAGGATTTATTATAATTTGGATATGCTATTTTGGGATCAATCTATTAGGAATAGGTCTACATAGTTATGGTTCATTCACATAAACATCTAATTGAATAAACTACATGAAGAATACATAAGATAAAAGCATCATCCCATATATAACGAAAGTTTGTTTTTATGAGTTTTTGAGAACCGTTTGAATCAAGGAATCATTCAAATTAAAATGGTTCTCAAAAACTCGAGATGTATCTAATTACAATTCTTATTCATTTTATTTCTTTTTTCATTATACAGTACAGCAAACGATTTTCAAAATATTAAATTAAAAGAATTATAAGACTTTCCTTCCGTTTCATTAATGAAACACTATCTATGATAATAATTGGATAAGATAGCGTGTACCTTGTCAACTGATAACGAGAGAACAAAATCGGGATAAATACCAATACTTATTACGGGTAGAAAGATACAGATTGAAAGAAATAGTTCTCGTAGTCCAGAATCCCAAAAATTAGAGTTTGGAATATTAAATAACTTGTATCCATAAAACATCTGACGTAACATAGATAATAAATAAATAGGAGTTAATATCATTCCAATTGCCATTACAAAAGTAATTAGCATTTTTGACATTAAAAGATATTTTGTACTAGTAATTAGTCCAAAAAATACTAAAAATTCCGCAACAAAACCACTCATTCCTGGCAATGCAAGAGAAGCCATCGAGAAGCTACTGAACATGGTAAATGTTTTTGGCATTGGGATAGATATCCCTCCCATTTCTTCGAGATAAACAAGACGTGTTCTATCACAACTCGTTCCCGCCAAGAAAAAAAGTGCAGCACCAATAAATCCATGAGAGAGCATTTGTAAAATAGCTCCATTGAGTCCCATGTCGGTTATAGAACCAATTCCTATAATTGTGAAACCCATGTGAGATACAGAGGAATAGGCTATTCTCTTTTTTAAATTACGTTGACCAAGAGAAGTTGAAGCTGCATAGATTATTTGCATTGTTCCTATTATCACCAACCAAGGAGAAAATATAGAATGAGCGTGGGGTAGTAATTCCATATTGATCCGAATCAATCCATATGCGCCCATTTTTAATAGGATTCCAGCTAAAAGCATACATGTACTGTAATGTGCTTCTCCATGGGTATCAGGTAACCATGTATGTAGGGGTATAATCGGCAATTTGACAGCATAAGCAATAAGGAAGCCAAAATAGAATATTATTTCCAATGCCACAGGATATGATTGATTAATTAATCTTTCAAAATCTAATGTTGGTTCATTGGAACCATATAAACCCATACCTAGAACTCCTATTAAGAAAAAAATGGAACCCCCTGCAGTGTACAAAATAAACTTTGTAGCCGAGTAGAGACGTTTCTTTCCCCCCCACATGGATAAAAGTAAGTAAACAGGAATTAATTCTAACTCCCACATGATGAAAAAAAGTAAAAAGTCTCGAGAGGAAAATAATCCTATTTGACCGCTGTACATTGCTAGCATCAGGAAATAGAACAACCGCGAATTTCGAGTAATTGGCCAAGCTGCTAAAGTTGCTAAAGTAGTGATAAATCCTGTCAGTAAAATGGGTCCTATGGAAAGCCCATCGATTCCTAGTCTCCAGTGGAAATCAAAAACATCTATCCATTTAGAATCTTCCTTCAATTGCATTAATGGATCATCCAATTGGAAATGATAACAGAATGCATAAGTCGTTAGAAGGAGTTCTAATAAGCATATACATATAGTATACCACCTAAACATCTTATTCCCTCTATGAGGGAATAAGAAAATCGAGGAACCCGCGAATATCGGTAAAACAACAAGTATTGTTAACCAAGGAAAATAACTCGTGATAAAGACAAGATACATTTTGACCAGAGAAGCCCGTCCTCAAAATAATATATTTTGTCGAGCACGGGCTTTTGTCGGTAAAGAGGAATCACAAATGATTCAAGTGGAGTTTTTTGTAACGTATCAATAAGATAGAGCCATGCTGCGAGTTGTTTCAGGCCCTAAATAAACACGGACACTCAAAAAATCTGTTGGGCAGGCAGATTCACATCTCTTACAACCTACACAGTCCTCGGTTCTTGGCGCGGAAGCTATTTGCTTGGCTTTACATCCGTCCCAAGGTATCATTTCCAATACATCTGTGGGGCAAGCTCGTACACATTGAGTACACCCTATACATGTATCATAAATTTTTACTGAATGTGACATTGGATCTATAAATTACAGTTTTGAACATAAAAGATTTTCGATCTGGTCAAATCAAATTAGTAGTAAATGAATCATATATTATATATTGTAATATTGTAGACACCAGACGAAACAGTGGTTTATTAAAAACAATCAATATATTTCTTAAATCAATCTGTTTATGAGAAAAGGTCAAGACACTTTGATTTTCGTTTCAACAATTATGATGATACGAGTTACACATGCGAATTAAAATTAATTGGCCAACAAATTGGTCATCATTATTTCAATATAAATATAAAAATACAATTCAATAAAAAATAGTATTTCAATTCTATTAAATATTTTTATGTGTCTTTATTTAAATTATCTATGATGATTATCACTAATTATTCAACAAATTCGATTGATTAATACGAGTTGATTTTCTGTTACGATGGATCGACGAAACAATAGCAAGTCCAATAGCTGCTTCAGCAGCTGCAATGGCTATAACAAAGATTGAGAAAATGTCTCCTTTTAATTGGCGACTATCAAATATATCAGAAAATGTTACAAGATTGATATTAACCGAATTTAGTATAAGCTCAAGACACATAAGCGCTCTAACCATGTTTCGACTTGTGATCAATCCATAGATACCTATAGAAAATAAATAAACACTCAAGAAAAGGACATGCTCAAACATCATTGACTAACTCCTTATCAATCTCGATTCATTTCAATATGAATAACAATTCAACCGATTCAATTGATTAGAATAGAACAATTACACAACAAAAGAAGATATTGACGGTAGATAGATTTAACTAAAAATTTCTATTTATTTATTTAGAATTTAGTTATAATTCTAAGAATTGGGAATCATTATAAGTTAAGTATTTTTATTGCTTATTGTCGAGCCATAGTAATTGCACCTATCAAGGAAACTAAAAGAATTATTGAAATGAGTTCAAACGGAAGATAAAAATCTGTTGATAAATGAATCCCAATTTGTTGAACGTTATTTATTAGGTCCTGTTCCATAATCTGGTTTGACCTTGCAGTCCAAATAATTCCGTACCATGACGTATCTGGGATAGTAGTAATTAGTGAAAAAAGAATAGTTGTACAAACCATCAAAGTGACCCCATCTCCAATGGTCCAAAAATAGGAATTATTGGAATATCCTGAACCATTCATGAACATTACAGCAAATATGATCAAGATATTTATGGCTCCCACATAAATAAGGAGCTGTGCGGCAGCTACAAAATAGGAGTTCGATGAAATATAGAATAAGGATATACAAACAAGAACCAATCCCAATGAAAAGGCAGAATAAATTGGATTGGTAAATAATACTACCCCCAGACCCCCTAATACAAGAATTGACCCCAGAAATACAACAAGAATATCATGTATTGGTCCAGGTAAACCCATTATGTATAAAATACAAAATAAATAACTTTAACTATTTCATGACCTTACTTTAACTTTACTAAATAAATGGTCCAGGAAAGGAAAAGGGGTTACCCTATTTTTGTTTTCTTGTATATAATAATGTATATGATACATTTATAATTGAATTGAATTTGAATATGGATTAATGTAGATATAGATAAAATTATCGGGCCAACCTTACTTTATTTATATTTATCCGAAAGAAAAAAAATAAAAAAGTAGTTGAAATTTGCTATTTTGAAATCATCACGAAAAATATATTTTTAGTTTAAATCAAAGAGTGATTCTCAACAATCATTAGTTTTTATTTGTAGTTACTGACTACCCAAAATAAAAAGCTTGGATCCTTTATATCAAAACAAAATCTTAGTAATCGGTAATTGTTCTTGAATCAAAGGGTTTATCTTTGTCTATTTTTATTTGAGTCGAATTCATAACTGTTTGAATTGTGTAATCTCCAATTATTGAGATTGGTAATCGACCCAAAGCAATTTGATTATAATTCAATTCGTGACGATCATAAGTAGAAAGTTCATATTCTTCAGTCATTGATAAACAATTTGTTGGACAATACTCGACACAGTTACCACAAAATATACAAACCCCGAAATCTATACTATAATTAAGTAATTGTTTCTTTTTAATATCTCTTTCAAATCTCCAATCAACAACGGGTAGATCTATCGGGCATACACGAACACATACTTCACAAGCAATACATTTATCAAATTCAAAGTGGATTCGACCCCGGAAACGCTCTGATGTGATCGATTTTTCATAAGGATATTGAATAGTTACAGGTAAACGATTTGTGTGGGATAAGGTAATTATGAAACTTTGACCAATGTACCTTGCAGCTCGTATTGTTTGTTGACCATAATTCATGGACCCAATTACCATAGGGAACATATTGTAGATATACATGAAAAATTTGACGTTTCTTTCTCTTGTTTGATAGAGATTATGAATCTAAAATAGTGTTATCGTATTCTCTTATTTATAATGAAACAAGTTGGGAAGAAGTTGTTAATAACAGATTACCTAGAGAAATAGGTAAAAGAAATTTCCATCCAAGATTTAATAACTGGTCCATTCTCATTCTAGGTAAAGTCCATCTTGTTGTGATAGAAATGAAGAGAAACAAATAAGCTTTAGTTAATGTAATAAGGATACCCATTGTTATTCCAAAAATGCCGGCGATTTTTTTTATTCCGAAAAGCTCAGAAATGGATATATACGGAATAGGTAAATTCCACCCACCTAAGTAAAGAACTGTTACAAATAATGAAGAAACTAATAAATTTAGGTAAGAAGCAAGATAAAATAAACCATATTTGATACCCGAATACTCGGTTTGATAACCTGCTACTAATTCCTCCTCCGCTTCTGGTAAATCAAAGGGCAATCTCTCACATTCGGCTAGAGAAGAAATTAGAAAAACAATAAATCCTATAGGCTGACGCCACAGATTCCACCCCCAAAAACCATATTTTGACTGTGCTTCAACTATATCAACTGTACTTGAACTGTTAGATAATCATAGTCGATAATAACATCACTGTTCCCATCGCTATTTCAAAACCGTACGTGAGACCTCAGCTTCATACGGCTCCTCGATGGCCACAAAAAAAATGTAAGGACGGGTTCGGTATTATCACCATCTTTGGATGGATAGAATAAAGATACATCGGAAAGTCCCAAATTAGACCAATGGAATTCTGTCTGCTAGAATAATAAAAAAAGTGCTTCCGAATTGATCTCATCCTTTACAATAAAAATTTCTCTTTGTTCGGTAATAACTTAATATTTCAATAAAATACTCCTTATATCAATCAATACAAAATAAAAAGAATTAGTCATTAGTTCATGAATCGTGATAAGAATTCGATATGTATGAATATGGATAGAGAAAAGAATAAATAGGGATCCCCTTTTTTTATTATTCATTCAATTACTGCATTCCATTTCTTTTTTCCTGTTCTTCTGTCTCAGAGGAGGATACTCAAAAATAAAATAAAGAATTAATTCGTTCTTGATAGTCATTTCTTTAACCAGTGAATAGGAGCATACTCTAGATCGGAATCGTAGGGAAGTACTACTTGATCATTTCTACCAATTTCAAGTCCTTATTATGATTCGTTTTATGAAGAAATACCTCTTTTTTGATACCTTACATTATCTCCATTACTAATCCTTTGTGTACCTTGGTGTTCCTAACCTTCCACTGACTTTTGATTGATCCCCGGTATAGTAATACATATGAGACAGTAGTAGAAACTCCATACAGTTGATCTTTTGTTTGCGCCCGCTTCAAGATATGATGACTAATCAAAAAATCTTAATCTTGGGGTAAGCAGTTTACACTGCTTATTTTTACTTCAACTTTATTCTTGTACATAGGGAATGAGATTGTTTCTTCTTACTACAAATTTGGAAGCTGTTTAGTTTCACTCATATAACTATCTGGTTTAACTCATCAACCCGAATGCTGAATAAAAAAAAAATGAAAACATCTATTCAATACATTGAACCTCTTTCTTTTTTCTTTTATTTCTAGAAGAGAGGTTCAAAGTTCATATTCCAACGAATCACACGTAGAGATATTGATAACACACATAGAGTTAATGGTATTTCATAACTAATAGATTGAGCAGCAGCTCGTAGACCACCTAAAAAGGAATATTTATTATTCGATCCATATCCTGACATAAGAAGCCCAATAGGAGCAATACTAGAAATGGCGATCCATAAAAAAACACCTATACTCAGATCGGCTAAAACAAGACGATACCCAAAAGGAATTACTAAATAACTTAGTAGAATTGATATAACCGCTATAGACGGTCCCACACTAAACAAACGAATATCTCCTCGAGATGGGAGGAGGTCCTCTTTAAAAAGTAGTTTAGTCCCATCCGCTATAGCTTGAAGAATTCCCAACGGGCCAGCATATTCAGGCCCAATACGTTGTTGTATCGCTGCAGATATTTCTCTTTCTAACCACACAATTACTAGTACCCCCATTGTTATTCCCAATATAAGGGTCAAAATGGGTACAATCCATATTAGTCCATACACTTCTTTTAAAAATTCCGATGTAGAAAAAGAATTGATAGTTTGTACTTCTGTCGTATCAATTATCATTTCAACGATCAACTTCTCCCATAATGATATCTATACTACCCAATATCGTCATGATATCAGCCAATTTCATTCTTTTAACTAGCTGAGGAAGAATTTGCAAATTGATAAAACCGGGTGGACGAATTTTCCATCTCCAGGGGAAAACACTATTATCTCCTATCAAATAAATTCCCAATTCTCCTTTTGGGGCTTCCACTCTCACATAAAGTTCTTGTTTCGACAATTCTAAATTGGGTGAAGGTTTTTTACTAATAAATCTATATTCAAAATCATTCCATTCGGAATTCTTTGCTCTATCAAAGCGTCGTACTTCTAAATTTTCATAAGGTCCTCCAGGAATTCCTTCTAGAGCCTGTTGAATAATTTTTATGGATTCCTTCATTTCACTGATTCGTACTAAATAACGAGCTAATGAATCTCCTTCTTTTTGCCATTGGACTTCCCAATCGAATTCATTGTAACACTCATAATGATCAACTTTACGAAGATCCCATTGGATTCCAGAAGCTCGTAACATCGGTCCTGATAAACCCCAATTTACAGCTTCTTCTCCACCAATAATGCCCACTCCTTCAACTCGTTCCAAAAAAATGGGATTCCACGTAATAAGTTTTTGATATTCAACAACTCCTGTTAAAGAATAATCGCAGAAATCCAAACATTTATCTATCCATCCATAAGGTAGATCAGCAGCTACTCCTCCAATACGGAAATAATTATGCATCATTCGCATACCTGTGGCGGCTTCGAATAGATCATATATCAATTCCCTTTCTCTGAAAATATAGAAAAAGGGAGTCTGTGCACCGATATCCGCCATAAAAGGTCCAAGCCATAACAAATGAGAAGCTATACGGCTCAATTCCAGCATAATTACTCTGATATAGCTAGCTCTTTGAGGTACTTGAACATTTTCCAATTGTTCTGGCGCATTTACGGTTATTGCCTCTGTGAACATAGTAGCTAAATAATCCCATCGTGTTACATAAGGTAGATATTGTATAATTGTTCTATTTTCCGCTATCTTTTCCATTCCTCTGTGTAAATAGCCCAATATGGGCTCACAGTCAATAACATCTTCACCATCGAGAGTAACGATTAGTCGGAGAACACCATGCATTGATGGGTGGTGAGGCCCCATATTGACTATCATGAGATCTTTTCTTGTAACCGGTACTGTCATATCTTTTCTTCCTTAATTCATTATTCCATGAATTCCTCAAAACGAGACTCATCAAAACAAAAAATTGAATACTACTAAAAAATTCAAACGATTAAATTAACGAGTTTTTGGCTCTCGAATATCCAACTGACCAATTAATTTCTTATAACGTACTCTATTTTTCTTTGACAAATAAGCCAGCAACCGTTGACGTTTTCCTAGAATTTTTCGTAGACCCCTTTGTGATAAAAAATCTTTTTTGTGCAATTCCAAATGTGAAGTAAGTCTCCGTATCTTATTGGTGAAACTGAATACTTGAAATTCAACAGAACCTTTGTTTTCTTCTTTTTCTTCTTGTGGAATAATGGAAATGAATGAATTTTTGACCATAAAAAATTTTTCTATCCTTTTTCTTTCTTTTTCATGGATTTTTCCGATCAGGAAAAATAATAAAAAAAAAAAAGAATTATGCCGGTTATTTTAATCTAGTACACACATCTAGTACACACACACACAAATTTGGATTTATTCATATACTACTTCTTTATTTTATCCAAATCAAATTGAAAATTTGATTTGGATAGAAAGGGATAATATGTTTCCACATTAACGAAAGAAAAGAATTTATTTCTATCTAAAAGGATTCCCCTAATTTATTTATTCCTATATCCAATTGAATGGATACACCATTCAATCTGTATCATTTACCAAAATATAACATAGCATATGCATACATCTTTCGGCTTTCATATACCGAAAATGTCACGGAATATAGATATATATATATGATATAGGAAATATACTATTAAATTAAATAATTCTAAATCGTGGATACATATGTATCCTTGACATACTGAAACGACTGCCATTATTGGTATCAAACCAATAGCGATTCATACAAGCTAAATCTTCTAATCGGTAATTGGGCCAAAGAACAAATTTGCATTTAATGAATTTATTTGTATCCGTATTAAGATGCTTGTCCTCATCCAAAAATTTTCCAGAGTTTCTTATGTTGTTTTCATTGCAAAATAATGGATTTCTATTTCTATCCGTAACATTCCAATTATGGGAATTGAAACAAATTAACATTCTCAATTCTCTGCGACGTCTAGGAGATAGAATATTTTCGGGAACAAGGAAATCGTAATAATTTGTGTCCCCATTCACAAGCATATTCCCATATCGTACAATGGGTTTATCCAAATTCCTCTTATCAATATAACTTTTTTTTATGCATTTTCTATTAGTTTGGTGTTTATTGTTCTCGACCAATGAAATACTTATAGTTTGATATATAATCAATTTTCCATCCCTTTTTATAGATAGACGAATTGGTTCGATAATTAATATTCCTTTTTTTATCAATTCTGTAAGAGCTAGATCTTTCTGAATTAGCATTACATCCAGATGCATCTCTCCTCTTTGAATCGAGGATATAGCAATTTCTTTTGGATTTATCAGTCTAAGTAAGAGACAATATACCTTGATATTATTGATCATTCTTTGGTTCAAGGAGTCATCCCATCTTAATTGAAAAAGGAAATATTTTTTCAGGAAGAAATCTAGTTCTGCTTTCTTGTTTTTCTTGGATTGTTTTTTCTTCTTACCTTTTTTAATGGTAATGTCTGATCTCGCATAATTCTCTTCAATATCTTTTTTTTTGTTTTCTTTTCGTAGATCTGATACAAGATTTACTTGGTCCTGTTGCTCATTTTTTTGTTGGTTGGAATTTTCTAATTTAAGATATTTTTTTTGATGAGATATCATCTGAGGATTATTTTTTCTATTTATATTGATGTTTTTATTTTGACTTTTATTTTTATAAAAATAAAAGTCAAAAAGAAGTAATTTGATTGGTATAATCCATGGTTTAATCTTATATGCATCAAAAAGTAAGACAAATTCTGGGAAGAACCAAGATTCTAGATTTGATATGGTATTATAAACTCTTTCTTGATTCATTCCCATCCAATTAAAAAAAATACTTTTTTGATTGGATGGGTTGATTTCTTGATGAATCATAAGAGAAAAAATATCTTTTTTTTTCAATTTGTTGTTGATTTTTTTTTCAGTCTTAGTATTTTTATCAATTTTGGTACCGATATGTGTATTGGTCCAGGTCTCAATATTGATATTTTTTCTAAGACAAAAGTGGAGAATTCGACAATCAAAATATTTTCTATCTAGATTTTTATGCGTATCAATAATATATCCTTCTTCTAGATAATCACTAATAGCTGTACTTACCAATACATAAAATGATTCGGATTTTGGTTTATTGAAATTATATGGAATTTTGTGAACCCCGTTTACTTGTAATCTTGACCCATAAATATCAAAATCCTCCTTATCCCCATAGTTCATATATTTATGTGATAAAAGATCATATCTGTAGTGTTTTTTCCATTTTTCTTTTTGATTTGTCAATGAATCCGCTGCATAGTAATTTTGTTTCACGTAATGAATTAATTGGTCTTTTTCTTTTTTATATGAATCCGCTTTAATTGAGTCCTTATTTTGAATCCTATAACGTTGATTGATTCTATTTCGCCATTTTTGCGGTACTAACCGCGACCATTTGGTTTTAGATAAATTGTATTGATAATGCCCCTTTAACCAGTTTTTCCATTCAATCATTCCAGACTTATGAATTTTCTTATGTCTTGAATTGTAATCAAATATTCCTCGTGTCATACAATAATCCTTGATTTTATCCTTAATAAAAGGATAAGTCCCCTGATATTGAAGTAGAGATTTCAATTGATACTTGTTAAGTAATTGGGTTTGTGATAATTTGTAAAATACATATGCTTGGGACAAGGAGGATAAGTCATAATACATTTTTGTACTATTACTAATATTAGTATTCGAAAAGGACTTTTTTATAGTGGAAAAAAAGTTCATTGTATTTTGATCTCTTTCATCAATTCCTTCCTGATTTGTTTGATCGTTGTAAACGGATTTATTGATTATTTTTTTTGTTGATTCAAAGAAAAGTTGGAAATAGATCCTGTGAATGGTAATCATACATAGCAAGATATCTATATATATATTTTCAATCAGAGATTTCATAAAATAATGTGATTTACGTATTAATCGTATATTTATTCTTTGGAATATCTGCCAAATATGTTTCTGTGATTTTGATCTTTTATCAGCACAAGTTAGAATTATTTTTTTCTTGTCTTTTGTGATTCGTTCTATTTGATTCCTGATTGTGATTGTTCTATCAGAAAGATCTTTCATCTTTTTTTCTATGAGTGAATAATTTGTCCAATTCATGGATTGGATTTGAATGGTTGATTTGTGAATAATCTTATTATTTATTTCGGAATCTTTTCCATTTTCAGCCGTTTCATATACTTTCACCTTGCTCAATTCAAATAAGAATATTGGGTTTACTTTTGGAATTTCCTTCATTATTCGTTTTAGAACTAGAAGTATTTTAATGATCCATCTTGTTTTTTCTTTTGAAACTTTTAGAAGTAGAAAGAAATCCTTTTTAACTTTTCTAACTTTTTTTTGGAGTTCTTTATAAATGGGTTCAAAAAAGGAAGGTCGTTTTCGGGGATTCCCAAAAGGGAATTCCGCTTCCATTCCCCAAACCGTTAAAAAACAAAAATTGTCTTTTTTTCCTTTTTTTTTTATTTGATCCCTAGGATGAGATCGTATTTTAGATCTTCGCCAAGGTTTCAAACAGAAAGGAAATAGAATCTTTATCTGAATACCGTCTGCTAACCAATCTTTGGGAAATTCTGTTTCTGATAATTGAACACCATTATAAGTGCATTTAACATGCATTTCTCTATTCCACTCCTTCAAATCCTCATACCATTCGGGGAATTGGAATAATAACATACGGCCAATATTTTTAGCAATTATCAATGAAGGCAATACAATGTATTTTCTAAGAAAAGATTGGGTTACTAACATCAAACCTCTTATTGTTTGAGCTAATATAATGCTATCCCAAGTTTCTGATATTACTATACGTTCATTTTCCTCTTTTTTTTCTTCGTTTTTTTTCTCTTTTTCCCTTGTCTCTTCCTCCTCAAAATCCAAATGTGAAATTTTCAATTCTGGTTCTCTACCCACCAAATTCCTAAAAATGAGATTCATCATTTCAGAGATATAAAAAGAAGAAAAAAAAAATGTTTTGTCTATTCGATCCAAAAAAAGCGGAGAATGCACATTTGCTTGAAACATTTCCCAAATAACCGTTTTACGTCTTTGAGCACGCATGGATCCTTTGATTATATCCCGACGAAAATCCGATTGTTGCGAGTAACGTATCAAAGCCACCTCTTCTGCTTGATCACTATTATTAGTATTATTTGTAGTTGTAATAGGGTTGGTATTCTGATTGTTATCAGTATAAATTACTACGCGTTTGGCTTTTCTTGAACGAATTTCATGATCTTCCTTAGATTCTTCCTCATTTTCTTCCTCCTGTTCTTCCAAATCATCAGTTAATTTGTATGACCACCGAGGAACCCTTTTATGGATTTCTTCTATTCCAATAGATTTATTTCTAATTATTGTTTGATCGTTTGGATCAGTTGTAATTACATCGAATACCCATTTTAAAGCTTTTGTTTGATTTTCAAAATCAATTCTTGTTTGCTCTCTCAATAAAGAATATTTTTTAAAATGCAAAATGGGTGCAGGCTCAAAAGGAAATTCTTTGATTGAGGTTAAGGAATTACCAATATAATTCAGTAATGATTCCCTATCAGGCGGATTCTTTTGATGTTCAAATTTTCTGGAATAATTAGAATTATTAGGAAGTAGCCCATAAATCTTATTTATCCAATTGATTTCTATGGAATCCTCCGTATCTGTAGAAGTGATTAAATCATTCATGATCATATGTGAATAGAATTTTTTTATTGTTCCACGATATGGTCCCCTCAAAAAGGGGTCATACGTTTTGGGCAAGTATTTTTGTTCGTTTTCATCATTGCATAATCTGGTCCTTTTTTCGAGCATATCTAGAGCAAGAAATCCCTTTTCTTTTTCTAGAGCTTTTGTTCGACTTATTAATTCATTGTTCAAGTTGTACTTTTTTTGCTCATTGGTATAAACCCAATAATGA